GACGGGTTCTAGAAAGGCATATAGGAATGAATGGAGAAATCGAAGATGAAAGAAAAGACAAAGAAATGAGATAATATCGGATTCTATTTCTTTGGATCTGAGATGAATCTTGTCTATTTCAACCCCCCTAGATTCGGATTTGACTTTTGAGCCTTTCAACAATTAACGAATTTTACCTTTCGAATATATATTACGTATTCAAACAAATTCGTTTGATTTGAACGAGAGGAGAAAAAAAGAGGAGATAGAATCCAATTCTTTTAGATACTTTAGCTAAGAAACTCTACCCATCTATGTTCTAGATGGGGTATATCTCGCCAAACTGGATAAAGCTATTATTCTAATCTAGACTCTAAAAGAATATGTATGTTGATTCATATTAATTAATTCGAAATTAATTCTAGGGAAGAGAGACCCATACAAATTAATCATGTGCCAGGAACCGGATTTGAACTGGTGACACGAGGATTTTCAGTCCTCTGCTCTACCAACTGAGCTATCCCGGCGATTTCCAACCCAGATTAGATTGGAACGAGGATTTCCAGTCCTCTATCCTACCAATCTGGATTGGAAATTGGAACCGTTAACATGAGGATTTCGAGTCCTTTGGGTGGTATCCTTATTTTATTTGATTCTATCATATTTTATTTGATTCTATCATATTTTATTTGATTCTATCATAGAACTGGGTCTATGTCAAGTAAGTCGATTAACAAATTTTCTCAAAGCCGGGGAATTTCTTCGATCTTCAAAAAGATGATTTTGGAAGTTTCAGTATGAGTAATGATATTGTATTGATCGGGAATCATTCAACTAGGGATTCCTTGCTCAAAGATGTTCATTTCTATGTGTATCATAGATATCAAAAGGCTTGTGATAAGAGAAAACCATTTACTCTTAGAAAAAAAAATCCATTTCTAAAAGAATAGAGTGAATGAGAAAGATAAGGAATTTGGAACCGTTAAGGAAAGGGGGTCGGATAAATAGTTGGGGGGTTAAATAGTCTTTTTGGGGATAGAGGGACTTGAACCCTCACGATTTTTAAAGTCGACGGATTTTCCTTTTACTATAAATTTCATTGTTGCCGGTATTGACATGTAGAACGGGACTCTATCTTTATTCTCGTCCGATTAATCAGTTCTTCAAAAGATCTATCAGACTATGGAGTGAATGATTTTATCAATGAATATTCGATTCTTTCTTCAATGTAGAATGGATTCACACCACTTCTTCTATTTTTTATAGAAAAAATACGGATTCGGGTCGTCATTAATCATTTGATATAGTATTCAATACGTATGTATATACGTTTCTCCTGCACTTCATTCTTTTTCTTTCTGAAGTTTCGATGTAAAGAGTCCTCTACCAACGCATTTAACTCCATTTGTTAGAATAGCTTCCATTGAGTCTCTGCACCTATCCTTTTTTTCTGAACCTTTGTTTGTTTTGAGAAAACAGGATTTGGCTCAGGATTGCCCATTTTTGTTAATTCCAGGGTTTCTCTGAATTTGAAAGTGATCACTTAGTAAGTTTCCATACCAAGGCTCAATCCAATTAAGTCCGTAGCGTCTACCAATTTCGCCATATCCCCCTTTCTTTTTGTTTTGAGATTAGGATCTCGTTGGGATGTCATTCCTTTTTCTTTCATTTATACTGGAACCATTGAATTCATTAGCTACCGATTCCTATCTCGAAAACGTGTTTTCTCCTCTTTGATTTTCTTAACTATCTTCTATAGGAGACCCTTTTTTTGTCCAATCAAAAATGATTTTATCATTTCGGAATCCGCAATTCAATATAGATGGATATATACCCGATCTATATGTCTCGCTTCCTGTCATTTTGCCATTCAATTTGGAATACTTGAACGATCGATTCTTTTTTTTTAACTTTCGCCTGAAAACGGAGGAATGTCTCATTAGTTATAACTAACCATTCCATTAAACAATTAGAATTTGAAATAAATTAAATATAGAATGAGAGAGATATAGATATATAATATAGAATCAAATATAGAACTGTAATAAAAAGTATTTCCAATGCCAAAAAAAGAAATGAAAAATAATATTTACCATTCAATTCAAATTGAAAATAAAAGAATATTAACAATATTTACAATCACTATTTAATAATATTAGTATTAGAATTGTGATAAATCGAAATTCTAGATCGCTATATTAATCCTTATGCTCTAGAATATTCAATATAATATTGACTAGTTAATAACTAAGATTCCAATTCCAGTAGTTTAGTCAATTACTATGCATATAAGATTTCTGTGATGTGGGCCCGCTTAGCTCAGAGGTTAGAGCATCGCATTTGTAATGCGATGGTCATCGGTTCGATTCCGATAGCCGGCTTTTTTTTATTCTTTTTTTTGTATTCCATTTTTTAGATGATTGATAATGTTCCTTTGAAATCAAAGAATATTGAAATAGCGCCTTCCTCCTTTTCCAAAAGCTATCAATTTATTATAGGAACTTCCAATTATGTCAGGAAA